ACCAATCATATATCACATTTATTATTTTGTCCCAAAGAATTCTCTTAGGACCTTTTTTAGCGACCAAATTAAAGAACTTTAAATTTTGTAAGGATGAATAAATCGGCTTATATAAAGAAGACGCTATAAATATCCCCAAATAAGCTATACTGACTGAAAAAGTTGCATTTGTTACAAATTCATACCAATCTACGGACTCTTTGTGATTTTGATGTAAAAGACTTAAAGACGGGATTAACAGTTTGGATAATATATCCAAATTCATTTCTTCTTGATTGAATTGATTGAAAGGTATTCCTATAGCTCCAATAAACAAGGTAAATAGTACCAAAACAAGCATCGGAAATAATATAGTATTATTCGATTCCTGGGGATAAGAAAAAATTCTTTTAGTACCAAAATGATTAATAGTAATAAAAGGACACGTCATTTTTCTTACAGTACCATCAGTTTGATATGTTTTCTTCCAAAAAAAACAAAAAAAAGAAGCCCTTTCATTATTATTTATTGTTAATAAAGGTAATAAACGAATTTTTTTTTTAAGCATTTTGGATCCCTCTTTACCCCATAAAGATATTGAATAGAATGCACTATTTTTTTTACCACTATAATTTTGAAAATTAATATTTAAATGCCCTTCAAAAGTAAGTAAATAAACTCGAAACATATAAAATGCAGTTAATCCTGCTGTGGAAAAAGCTATTATTGCGAAAATAGGTGAATACGACCAACTATCATTAAGAATTTCATCTTTGGACCAAAAGCAGGCGAGAGGTGGAATACCACAAAGAGAAAGGGTTCCTAATAAAAAAGCAATTTTTGTAATTGGAACATGTTTTGTTAAACCGCCCATAAGAACCATATTTTGACTCTTATCTGGAGAATAGCCAACAATAACTTCCATTGAATGAATAATGGATCCAGATCCTAAAAACAACAATGCTTTCGAATAAGCATGAGTAATCAAATGAAATAAAGCGGCTCGATAGGAGCCCATACCTAAAGCTAACATCGTATAACCCAATTGAGACATTGTAGAATAGGCTAAACCTCTCTTAATATCTTTTTGAGCAAAAGCTAAAGTAGCTCCTAATAGTACTGTTATTATACCTATCAAAGCTATTAGCTTCATTATGTAAGGTATAACTACGAAAAGAGGAAGAAGTCGAGCTACAAGAAAAATTCCCGCTGCTACCATAGTAGCAGCATGTATTAGAGCCGAAATAGGGGTAGGTCCCTCCATAGCATCCGGTAACCACACATGAAGGGGGAATTGCGCCGATTTAGCAATTGCACCGGAAAATAATAGGAAAGCACACAAGGTAACAAATAAAAAATGAACCTCATTATCATTATTATAAATCAAGTTATTGAATATTTCAAACAAATCCTGAAATTCGAAACTGCCTGTTATCCAATAAAGACCTAAAATTCCTAATAATAAACCAAAATCGCCTACACGATTAGTTACGAATGCTTTTTGACAAGCATTGGACACAATAGGTCGTGTGAACCAAAAACCTATTAATAGGTAAGAGCACATTCCAACCAATTCCCAAAAAATATAAATTTGTATTAAATTCGAACTGGTAACTAATCCCAACATTGAAGTATTGAAAAAACTCATATAAACAAAAAATCTCAAATAGCCTTGATCATGAGACATATAACTGTCACTATAAACAAGAACCAAAATCCCAACCGTAGTAATTAATATTAACAAAATAGAAGTAAGTGGGTCAATCAAGTGCCCGAACTCTAAGGAAAAATCATTGTTGATGGTCCAAGACCATACATATTGATAAATGGAACTGCTATTTATTTGCTGAATAAACAGATCGGTCGAAAAAACCATAACTATACTTAACAATAAAACACTGGGAAAAGCCCATATACGGCGAAGTTTTTTTGTTGACATCGGAAAAAGTAGGAGTCCCATTCCTATTAACATAGGGACTGGAAGTGTAACGAAAGATATAATCCATAAATATTGATATGTATGTTCCATAAAAAAAAATCTTATTATTTTTATTTAATTAATAATAATTAATTCTTTCTTGTTTATGATTCATTGACTCTTATCTCTTTTTAATTTTAAAAAAATCAATCAAACAAAAAAAAAAAAAAATAGATATTGATTAAGTTTAACTTATTTTGTAACTGTCTTGACAATTATTATTTTTAATCACTATAGAAAATAGAACCTTTGATGCTTTCAATTCAATTTAAAAAAGTACCAAGTAGATAAAAATGTGTAAATTTTGACTGATCTAGTTAGATCATATGCTTGGACTGGATGGTGTATCAAGGTATATATATTAAATTAGACAAGATTTTTCAATTTTAAAGAATTTTAAAGTCCGGGACAGAACTCGAAACTTTTTTGTTCTATGATATGCCCATAGATCAATACCGAATGGGGTTGCTAAACCTTAACATAAATTTTCTACATAACGAAACCCTAAGGATTAATACAATAAAATAGTTTCATAAATCCCTTGAATGGAATGTTGAAATTGGAATAGAAAATTTTATCTTTCTTTTCATTGAAAAATTGAAAAAATGCATTTTTTTTTCATTAATTTAAATGTTTCTTAAAAAAGATTACAAAGATTACATTGAATTAACTCCTGCAAGCTCGACGATTGAATAAAAAGAGGTTATTATAATTTTGAGCAAGCCGCCATGGTGAAATCGGTAGACACGCTGCTCTTAGGAAGCAGTGCTAGAGCATCTCGGTTCGAGTCCGAGTGGCGGCATAACATTTTTTAATTATCTAATTATTAAAAAGATAAGATAAATCCTATAATGAATTCAATTCCGTATGTATAATTATGAATAATTAAAGTATCCCCCTTTCTTTTTTTATGATATTTTTGACTTTAGAACATATATTAACTCATATATCTTTTTCGGTCGTTTCAATTGTAATTATAATTCATTTTCTAACCTTATTAGTCAATGAATTTGCGGGACTCTATGATTCGTCAGAAAAAGGCATGTTAACTACTTTTTTCTGCCTAACAGGATTATTAATTACTCGTTGGATTTATTCGGGGCATTTACCAATAAGTGATTTATATGAATCATTAATATTTCTTTCATGGATTTTCTCTATTATTCATATGGTTCCATATTTTAAAAAACATAAAAATTATTTAAGCACAATAACCGCACCAAGTACTTTTTTTACCCAAGGCTTTGCTACTTGGGGTCTTTTAACCGACATGCATCAATCTAAAATCTTAGTACCTGCTCTCCAATCTCAGTGGTTAATAATGCACGTAAGTATGATGGTATCGGGCTATGCAGCTCTTTTATGTGGATCATTATTATCAGCAGCACTTCTAGTAATTACATTTCGAAAAGTCATAAGAATTGTTGGTAAAAACAATAATTTATTAAATGATTCATTTCCCGTTGATCCGGTTGATGAGATCCAATACATGATGGAAAAAAGCAATATTTTAAGAAATACTTTTTTTCCTTCTTCTAGGAATTATTACAGGTTTCAATTGATTCAACAATTAGATCATTGGGGTTTTCGTATTATTAGTATAGGGTTTCTTTTTTTAACCATAGGTATTCTTTCAGGAGCAGTCTGGGCTAATGAAGCATGGGGATCATATTGGAATTGGGACCCAAAAGAAACTTGGGCATTTATTACTTGGACCATATTCGCGATTTATTTCCATACTCGAACAAATAAGAATTTGGAAGGTTTAAATTCTGCAATTGTTGCTTCTATCGGTTTTCTTATAATCTGGATATGCTATTTTGGGGTTAATTTATTAGGAATAGGACTACATAGTTATGGTTCATTTACATTAATATCGAATTGAATTGAAGAAAGAGTTTGACAAATATAACTATAGGACAGCTTAACATATATAAGAAGCTTCAGATAAGTCGTTGAGTTTAAATCACTCCATTACTTGAATCCAGTAATGGAGTGATTTAAAAGGTTCTCACAAATGCTAAACATATCCACTTACAATTCCATTTTTTTTTATTTAAAATTAAGAGAAGTTTTTTTTCATTGTATAAGAATTTTTAATTTTTAAAAATCACAGGATTACTTTTTGATTTTTTATTTATAAGAACTACCTATAAAAAAAAATTAGCTATAAAAAAAATTAGCTATAAAAATAATTAGATAGAATAGCTTCGACCTTGTCAACTGATAATGAGAAAATGAAATCCGGATAAATACCAATACTAATTATAGGCAGAAGGATAGCAATCGAAACAAATAATTCCCGTGGTCCAGAATCAAAAAAATAAGAATTTGTGGCATTAAACAGCTTGTATCCATAGAACATCTGGCGTAACATAGATAATAAATAAATAGGAGTCAATATCGTTCCAACTGCCGTTCCAAAAGTAATTAGTATTCTTGGCATTAAAAAAAATTTTTGGGCGGTAATTATTCCAAAAAATACTACCAATTCCGCAAAAAAACCGCTCATGCCCGGTAATGCAAGAGAGGCTAATGATAAGATACTGAACATCACGAATATTTTTGGCATTAGAGTAGCCATTCCGCCCATTTCGTCAAGATAAACAAGACGTATTCTATCATAACTTGTTCCTGACAAGAAAAAAAGCGCAGCGCCAATAAATCCATGAGATATTATTTGTAAAATGGCCCCATTGAGCCCCATATCACTTATGGAGCAAATTCCTATAATTGTGAAACCCATATGAGATACAGAAGAATAGGCTATTCTTTTTTTTAAATTTTTTTGACCAGAAGATGCTGAAGCTCCATAGATTATTTGTATTGCACCTACTATTATCAACCAAGAAGAAAATATAGAATGGGCGTGGGATAATAATTCCATATTTATTCGAACCAATCCATATGCTCCCATTTTTAATAAGATTCCGGCTAAAAGCATACAAGTACTGTAATGTGCTTCTCCATGGGTGTCTGGTAACCATGTATGTAAAGGTATAATCGGTGATTTGACAGCAAAAGCAATAAGAAATCCAATATAGAATAGTATTTCTAAGGTCACAGGATATGATTGATTAGCTGATGTTTCAAAATTGAATGTTGGCTCATTGGAAGCATATAAAGCGATACCTAAGGCTCCCATTAATAAAAAAACAGAACTTCCTGCAGTATACAAAATAAATTTTGTAGCTGAATACAGACGTTGCTTTCCCCCCCACATGGATAGAAGTAGATAAACAGGAATTAATTCTAACTCCCACATGATGAAAAAAAGTAAAAGATTTTGAGAAGAAAATAATCCTATTTGACCACTATACATTGCTAACATCAAAAAATGGAATAATCGGGAATCCCGAGTAATTGGCCGAGCCGCTAAAGTAGCTAAAGTGGTGATAAATCCTGTCAGTAAAATAGGTCCTAGAGAAAGTCCATCTATTCCTAATCTCCAGTCAAAATCAAAAAAATTAATCCATTTATAATACTCCGTCAATTGGATTAAGGGGTCGTCCAATTGGAAATAATAAGAGAATGCGTAGGTCATTAAAAGGAGTTCTAGTACACATATAAATATAGTATACCACCTAATTACCTTATTTCCTTTATGAGGTAAAACGAAAATCAAGGAACCCGCGGATATTGGTAAAACTACAAATATTGTTAACCAAGGAAAAGAATTCGTGGTAAAGACAAGATACACTTGGACAAGAAAAACCCGTACTCGAAAACCTAATCTATTTTTTTTTTTAGTACGGGTTTTTGTCGGTAAACAAAAAATCAAATGTATTCAAGTGGTTTTTTCTGGAAAGTATCAATAAGCTAGACCCATGCTTCGAGTTGTTTCATGCCATAGATAAACTCGAACACTCAAGAAATCTGTTGGACAGGCGGATTCACATCTCTTACAGCCAACACAGTCTTCCGTTCTTGGAGCAGAAGCAATTTGCTTAGCTTTACACCCGTCCCAAGGTATCATTTCTAATACATCTGTGGGGCAGGCCCGGACACATTGAGTACACCCTATACATGTATCGTAGATTTTTACTGAATGTGACATTGGATCTATAATTTTTTTTTGAACGTCATAAATTTTGATCTAGTAAATTTTTTAATGAATCATATATTTAGACACCAGATGAATCAATGATTTATCAGAATTTGTCTATTCAATTTCGGATGGACTCATGAGATAGAACCAAGATACTTTAATTTCTTACGTTTTCGTAAACATTATCAGATACACTATGTATCATACATGGTAATTCAAATTAATGAATCTAAATATTTTATATGATTAATACTACTTGTTCAACAAATTCAATTGATTGATACGGATTGATTTTCTGTTACGATAAATTGATGAAACTATAGCCGGCCCAATAGCTGCTTCAGCGGCTGCGATAGATATAACAAAAATTGATAAAATATTTCCTTTTAATTGGCGACTATCAAAAAAATCAGAAAATGTTACGAAATTTATATTGATGGCATTCAGTATAAGTTCAAGACACATAAGGGCTCTAACCATATTTCGACTCATGATCAATCCATAGATACCGATAGAAAATAAATAGGCACTCAAACCAAGCACATGTTCAAGCATCATCGCCCAACTCCTTATCAATTTCGATTTATTTCAATATGAACAATGAACAACAATTTAACATCAACAGATTGGATTGACTAGAATAAGAATATCACAAGTACAAAACAAAAAAATAGATTGGAATATAAATCGAATAAAAGAATTTTTATATGAATAATCTTCAAATAGATGTGATAACCTAGAACAAAGTCTGATTTGGATTGCGATTGCCAATTTTAAAGATTTATTATTGACGAGCCGTGGCAATCGCACCTATCAAAGCAACTAAAAGAATTATTGAAATGAATTCAAATGGAAGAAAAAAATCTGTTGATAAATGAATTCCAATTTGTTGACCATTACTTACCAAATCTTGCTCTATAATCTGGTTTGCTCTTGTAGTCCAAATAATCCCATACCATGTTGTATCTGGAATAATAGTAATTAGTAAAACAAAAAGACTTGTACAAACTAGGGAAGTAAGACCGTTCCCAACAGTCCAAAGATTCAAATCTTTGTAATATTCTGAACCATTCATGAACATCACAGCAAATAAAATTAAAACATTTATAGCTCCCACATAAATAAGGAGCTGCGCCGCAGCTACAAAATGCGAGTTTGATAAAATATATAATAAGGATATACAAACAAGAACCAATCCTAATGAAAAGGCAGAATAAATTGGATTGGTAAGTAATACCACTCCTAGACCTCCTAATATAAGACCTAATCCTAGAAAGACTAAAAGAAAATCATGTATTGGTCCAGGTAAATTCATTGTACGTAAAATAAAAGATAAAAAAATCAAATTCTTTTTTTCATGACTTTATTGACCCGACCAGGGAAAACTCATTTATAATGGGTTCCTAATTGAATTAAATCCTAAAAGGTTTAAATTACTGTAGGTACCGCTATTGAACTAATCTCATTCTTTCTCGAAAAAGAAAATTTGACACTTTAATTTTTATTTCGAAATAATTATGGATAGAATTATGACTATATTAATAGATTTTCAATCCAAATTAAACTGCGCTGCAATTCTTACCAATCAATCAAATCCAATCACTAGCTGGGATTTGTAGCTTTTGTAGTTATTGACCAAACAAAATGAAAAAAAAAACATTTCAGACTTTTAGATGAAACCTAAATCTTTGTTTAGTGATTCAAAATGACTCTTCAATCAATCTTTAATCTTAATCAAAGGAGGTTTACCTATTTTGATTAAAGATTGAGGTGAATTCAAAATTGTTCGAATTGTATAATCGTCAATTACTGATATTGGTAAACGACCTAAAGCAATTTGGTTATAATTCAATTCGTGACGATTATAGGTAGAAAGTTCATATTCTTCAGTCATTGATAAACAATTAGTTGGACAATACTCAACGCAGTTGCCACAAAATATACAGATTCCGAAATCAATACTGTAATTAAGCAACCGTTTCTTTCGAATATTAGTTTCCAATTCCCAATCAACAACAGGTAAGTCTATAGGACATACCCGAACACATACTTCACAAGCAATGCATTTATCAAATTCAAAATGGATTCGACCGCGGAAACGCTCCGATGTGATTAATTTTTCATAAGGATATTGAATAGTTATAGGTAAACGATTTACGTGGGATAAGGTAGTCATAAAACTTTGACCAATGTACCTTGCAGCCCGTATGGTTTGTTGACCATAATTCATGAACCCAGTTACCATAGGGAACATATCGTGAATCTCTATGAATAATTTTCTATTTGTTTCTTTATCTTGTTTGAGACAAACTGTCAATATAGAAAAGTATTACTTTATAGCGAAAAGAGTTGGAAAGAGGTTGTTAATAATAGATTGCCGAGAGAAATAGGTAAAAGAAATTTCCATCCAAGATTTAATAGTTGGTCCATTCTTAGTCTAGGTAAAGTCCATCTTGTTGTGATGGGAATGAACAAGAACAAATAAGTTTTAATCAATGTAATAAGGATACCCATTGTTGTTCCAAAGACTCTACCTACTTTATTTATTTCAAAATCAAAAAACTCCGGAACGGATATGTACGGAATAGAGATATTCCAACCGCCCAAGTAAAGAACTGTTACAAATAATGAAGAGACTAATAAGTTTAGATAGGAAGCAACATAAAATAAACCAAATTTGATACCCGAATATTCGGTTTGATAACCTGCTACTAGTTCTTCTTCTGCTTCTGGTAAATCAAAAGGTAATCTCTCACATTCTGCTAGGGAAGAAATTAAAAAAATGATAAATCCTATAGGTTGACGCCACAAATTCCATCCCCCAAAACCATATTTGGATTGTGCCTCAACTATATCAACTGTACTCGAACTGTTAGATAATCATAGTCGGTGATGACATCACTGTTCCCATCGCTATTACAGAACCATACATGAGATTTTCACCTCATATGGCTCCTCGAAGGCCATAAATAAATCTAAGGACCAGATCGTATTATTTATCTCGATATATTTGTAGGATAGATAGTATACAAATCTATCAGATGTCTCCCAATTCCCAAATTTGACCAATGTAATTCTGTCTGTTATAATACTAAAATAAAGTACTTCTGAATTGATCTCATCTTTTAAGAATTTCAATTTTTCTTTCTTGAGCGATAACTTTAATCTTTCAATAAAATACTCCTTGTAGAAATACCAATAAATATTTCAACTTATCATTTTCGATTACGAAAAAGAATTAGACATTCCATTAGTTCATGAATTATGACACAAATTCGATTTCTATGAATATCGATATAGGAAAGAATAAAAAGGATCTTTTTTTTCTATTGTAATTATATTCTTTTTTTGTTCCTATTCTTCCTTCTGAGAAAAAAAAAAAGGAAAGGATTATTTCGTTCCTGATAGTCATTTGTTTAATTAGTGGGTAGGAGCCTACTCTGGATCGGAATCATGGGGAGTACTGCTTGATCATTTCTACTAATTTAAAGCCCCAATTAATATTCTTTTATTTTGGATAATTCTATTACTAATCTTTTATGTATCTTGGTGTTCCTAACCATCCACTCATCTTTATTTTTACTCAACTGCTCGTTAGCATTACGGTAATATATAAATGATAGTAAAAGCTCAATAAAGTTGATTCTTTGAGCCCGCTTTCAAGCCAGGATGACTAATCAACCAATTTTGGGACAAATAATCTCATCTTCTTATGTTTATTTCTGTTTTACTGTTGTACATAAGAAATGAGTTTCAATTTTTTTACTGCAAATTTAGAAGCTGTTTTCTTTCACTCATATAACTATCTAATTTAGTTCATCAATCCAAATGATGAATAAAAAAATGAAGATATATATTCAATTAATTTCACCTTCTTCCTAATAACGAAAAAGGGAATAGGGAAAAATTTATGTTTCAACGAATCGCACGTAGAGATATGGATAATACACAGAGAGTTAATGGTATTTCATAACTAATCGATTGAGCGGCAGCTCGTAGACCACCTAAAAAGGAATATTTATTATTTGATCCATATCCTGACATAAGAAGTCCAACGGGAGCAATGCTTGAAATGGCAATCCATAAAAAGACGCCAATATTTAGATCCGCTAAAACAAAGTGATAGCCAAAAGGAATTACTGAATAGCTTAATAGAGTTGATATGGCTGCTATGGATGGTCCGATACTGAATAAACGAGTATCTCCTCTAGATGGAAAAAGATTTTCTTTGAAAAGTAGTTTTGTCCCATCCGCTAGAGCTTGAAGAACTCCAAAAGGACCGGCATATTCAGGTCCAATACGTTGTTGTATCCCTGCAGATATTTCTCTTTCTAACCACACAATTACTAGTATGCCTATCGTGATTCCCAATACAAGAGTCAAAATAGGGACAAGCATCCACAAAATTCCATAGACCTCGTTTAAGGATTTCAATCTGGAAAAAGAATGGATAGCTTGTACTGTTGTTGTATCAATTATCATTTCAACGATCAACTTCCCCCATAATAATATCTATGCTACCTAGTATTGTCATAATATCAGCCAATTTCATTCTTTTAACTAATTGAGGAAGAATTTGCAAATTGATAAAACCCGGCGGGCGAATTTTCCATCTCCAAGGAAAACTGCTCTGATCCCCTATCAAAAAAATTCCCAACTCTCCCTTTGGTGCTTCAACTCTAACATAAAGTTCTTGTTTCGGCAATTCAAAGGTGGGAGAAGTTTTTTTACTAATAAATCGATAGTCAAAATCATTCCATTCTCGATTCCTTTCTCTACCAAAACTTCGAGTTTCTAAATTTTCATAAGGCCCCCCCGGAATCCCTTCCAAAGCCTGTTGAATAATTTTTATGGATTCCGTCAGTTCACCAATTCGGACTAAATAACGAGCTAAAGAATCCCCTTCTTTTTGCCACTGAACTCCCCAATCAAATTCGTTATAACACTCATAATGATCAACTTTACGAAGATCCCATTGTACTCCGGAAGCTCGTAGCATTGGTCCTGATAAACCCCAATTTATTGCTTCCTCTGCACTAACAATACCTATTCCTTCAACTCGTTCTAAAAAAATAGGATTTCGCGTAATAAGTTTTTGATATTCAGCAACTCCTGTTAAAAAATAATCGCAGAAATCCAAACATTTATCTAGCCAGCCATGAGGTAGATCAGTTGCTACTCCTCCGATACGAAAATAATTATGCATCATTCTCATACCAGTGGCAGCTTCGAATAAATCATATATTAACTCTCTTTCTCTAAAAATATAGAAGAAAGGAGTCTGCCCACCAATATCTGCCATAAAAGGGCCAAGCCATAACAGATGAGAAGCTATACGACTCAACTCCAACATAATTACTCTGATATAGCTAGCTCTTTTAGGTACTTGAATATTTCCCAACTGTTCCGGTCCATTTATTGTTATTGCTTCTGTAAACATAGTAGCTAAATAATCCCAACGTGTTACATAAGGCAAATATTGTATAATTGTTCGGTTTTCCGCAATTTTTTCCATCCCTCTGTGTAAATAACCTAATATTGGTTCACAGTCAATAACATCTTCCCCGTCTAGACTAAGGATGAGTCGAAGAACGCCATGCATTGATGGGTGGTGGGGACCCATATTGACTATCATAAAGTCCTTTCTTGTAGCTGGTACATTCATAGGGGTTCCTCGATTCATTTTTCCATGAATTACTGAAAACGAAAAGAAGTTCATCAAAATTCAAGTTCAAGATCTAATAAATCAAATAATAAAAAAAGACTCTTCAAATTAACGAGTTTTTAACTCCCGAATGTTCAACTGGTTAATTAATTCTTTATAACGTACTCCATTTTTCTTTGCCAAATAAGACAGTAGTCGTTGGCGTTTTCCTAGAATTTTCCGTAAACCTCTTTGAGATAAATAGTCTTTTCTATGCAATTCCAAATGTGAAGTAAGTCTTCGTATCTTATTAGTAAAACTTACTATTTGAAATTCAACGGATCCCTTGTTTTCTTTTTTGTCTTCTTGTGAAATAATTGAAATAAATGAACTTTTTACCATAAAATGAAATCTCCCTCCTTCCTCTTTTTTAAGATAGTTTTATTGATCAGTAATAATAAATAATGGAATACTAAATAAGAATGTCAGTTCGTTTGAATTTGGTATATACAAGAATCTTCAATTCGTTAGGAATTCCTAATTTTGTCAAATAAACAAATAAAATTTATCATTAATTAATCCAATTTTTTTTTTATTCGGCTAGAAATACAAAAGGATGATATTTTTCTTCCCTTACAAAAGAAAAAAAATTTATATATATATCTAAAAATCTAAAACGAAAAATTATCTTGATTCCTTTCTAGATCGAATTGATACATGATTGAATTCCATATATCAGAATGGAATATGGTATGTAAAACAATGTATATGGTCGTTTCCTTGTTTTGACTTGTTTTCATATATTTCATATACTAGATTCGATATGCTATGGGATATATATGACAAATGCACCTTTACCGAATTTTTAATCGTGGACATATATGTATCCTTACCATACTAAACCGACTGGCATTATTAGTATCAAACCAATAGCGATTTATACAAGCTAAATCTTCTAATCGATAATTGGGCCAAAGAAAAAGTTTTAATTTAATTAGTTTATTTTTATCTCTATCAAAACGTTTGCTTTTATCTATAATGTGAGCGCAGTTTTTTATGTTATTATTATTGATAATTTCTGTATTTATATCATTTCCATTTTTTGAATTGAAAGAAATTAGAATTCTCAATTCTCTACGGTGTTTAGAGGATAAAAGATTTTCGGGAACAAGTAAATCATAATTATTTTTGTCTTTATTTCTAATTAAACTTTGATCTATTACAATAGATTCGGTAAAATGATTTTTATCAATATAGCTTTTTTCTCTGTATCTTTGATTAATTTGTTGTTTTCTCTTATGAACCAATAAAATATTTATGGTTTGATACATAATAAATTTTCCATCATTTTTTACCGACAGACGGGTTGATTCGATAATCAATATTCCCTTTTTCATCAATTCTGTAAGAGTTAAATCTTTCTGAATCATCAGAATATCTAGACTCAGCTCTCCCCTTTGAATAGAGGATATAAGAATTTCTCGTGGATTTGTCAGTCTAAGCAGGAGACAATATACTTTGATATTATTGATTATTTTTTGATTTAAAGAATCATCCCATCTTAATTGAAAGCATAAATACCTTTTTAGCAAGAAATCCAGTTCTGCTTCCGTATTACTTTTGTATTGCTTTTTCTTTCTACGCTTTTTCCTGTCTGATCTTGCATAATCTTCTTCAACATCTTTTTCTTGGTTTGCGAGAACTGATTCAAGATCTACTTGCTCCTCAGACTCTTTTTCTTCGTGATTTTGATTCTTTAATTTAATAGATTTTGTTTCATTCGATGATATAGATATAAAAGGATCATTATTTTTCTTTCTGTTGATTTTTTTATTTTCAATAACATTTTGATTTCCATTAAAGTTTAAAAGAAGTAATTTGATTGGTATCACCCATGATTTTATCTTATATGCGTTGTAAAGTATCACAAATTTTGGAAAGAACCAAAATTCTAAATTTGATATGGGACGCTCTAGTATTTCTTCATTCATTCCCATCCAATCAAAAAGGTTTTTTTTTTGTTTGGTTCCGGTATCGAGCCAGGATTCAATATCGACTTTCTTTCTAAGACAAAAATGGAAAATTCTCCAATCCAAATATTTTCTATGCGGGCTTTTTTCTGTATCGATAATATCATCTTTTGCTAGATGCTTATTGACAGGGATACCTCCCTGCATATCAAATAATTTGCTTTTATCTATTTTGTAATTATAAATAATCTTTTGCTTATTATTTAATTGGAATGGTAATTCATAAATAGATGAGTCTTTCTTATCTTCATAATTAATGGATTTAGATAATAAAATATTATATCTATAGTATTTTTTAAAATTATCTTTTTGGTTCGATAATGAATCTACTTCAAAATTATTTTGTTTTTCGTAATGAATTAATTGGTCTTTTTCATATAAATTCCATTTGTTTAAATCTTTATTTTGAATCATACGCCGTTGATTCATTCTATTTCGCCATTTTTGCGATATTAATCTAGACCATCTGATCTGAGATAAATCATATTTATATTGATAATTATTTCTTACCCAGTTTTTCCATTCATTCATTACAGAATTTCTAAAGTTTGCATCTTTTAATTTGAACTGAAATCGTCCTTGGACTCCAAAATAATCTTTTATTTCATTTTTAAGAAAAAGAGATGTTCCGTGATATTGAAGGACAGATCTTAACTTATATAGGTTAATAACTTGGACTTGTGATAATTTGTAAAATACATATGCTTGTGACAAGGAGGTTACGTTATAAAAAATCTGTGAATTCTTATTAATATTACTATAATTAAGTGTCTTTTTTATAATCGAGATAAAGTGAATTAGTGTATTTTGATTTGTTTCATTAATTCTTTTGTGATTTTCTTTTTTATTATACATATAAATATATTTATTAATCATTTTTCTTGGTGATTCAAGAAAAAACTGTACATTGATCTTCGGAATATTAATGATAGCTAGAAAGATATCTATATATATCTTTTCAATCAAAATTTTTATAAAAAAATAGGATTTACGGACTAATTGAGCATTGTTTCTTTTTAATATCTGTAAAATATTTGCTGATGATTTTAATTTTAATCTTTTAGCATTATAACTTAGTTTGTTAGGACTAATATTTCTTTCTGAGGTTAGAAATTGTTTTTTCTTTTCTTTTGTAATTTTTTCTATTTGATTTCTTATTGTCTTTGTTCTGACATTCAGATCTTTCATTTTTTTTTCTGTCAGTGAATAGTTTATCCAATCCATAGATCGAATTGAAGTGGAAAATTTATGAATAATCCGATTATTGATTGGTGAATCTTTTTCGTTTTTAGTTTCATTTAATTCATATACTTCTCTAAAT